GAATAAGTATCTGACGAGGTAAAAACCTATCTTTATCAAGATGACAGATCGGTTCTCTGTACTAGCACTAGGATCAATTCTAACAAGTCACACACTCATATTCCGGAAATACAGAAACAAAAAAATTTCGCGGTCGAACTACCAAAAAATAATGGGGTAGAAATCTGAGCCCTAAATTAGTCACTTTATATTGATAAAGCCGAGATTCTTGTGGATCTAGTTCATTGAAATTCCGTCCAGTAAAACGGAAGAATTATAAATCTCCAAAATAATAGATAAGAATATTGCAAAAAGAGCCATTGCGACACCCATCAAAGGAGTAGTTCCCCATCCAGGAGCTACTTTACCATATTCTGAATTCAACGGTTTCAACAACCCCCCTAGACCTGTTTGTTTTGGACGTGCTTTTGAGCTCTCCTCAACGGTTTGTGTAGCCATAAATCGTATTATAGTAATTGAGATCTGTTGACTTTGTATACTATTCTGTTGTAAATAAACAATCTTATCATAGATTCATTGTGATCTTGAAATTCTATAATAATGGAAACAGCAACCCTAGTCGCCATCTCTGTATCTGGTTTACTTGTAAGTTTTACTGGGTACGCCTTATATACCGCTTTTGGGCAACCCGCTCAACAACTACGAGATCCATTCGAGGAACACGGAGACTAATTGAAGTAATGAGCCTCCATAGTTTGGGAGGCTCATTACTTCAATTGAGAGAATCAAAAATCATTTTTTAGTTTGAATTTTCGGCGGTTCTCTAAAAAAGATAGCGAAAAAAATTATCCCGAGAGTCGAGACTAAGAGGAATGTATAAACCAATGCTTCCATAGGTTCGATCGTGGTTTACAATTATAACTTTCATACCTGTTTATTTTGAACCATCTACCGGATAAAAAAAACAAGAGTCAAAGAAATGGTAATGATTCAAATTAGGATTTTTCTAATACCCTAGGTAAAATAAATAAAGAAGCAAAAGATATCCCAACAATGTTGTATTAGACGGCTTGTTTTCTTGTAGTCGGATCTCCTAGTTTTTGGAATGCTCCAAATTCTACTTGCGAATCCAAATCTGGGTCAATACCTGCAAAAACATCTCTAAACAGAGTTCTAGCACCATGCCAAATGTGTCCGAAGAAGAAGAGCAGAGCAAACGATGCATGTCCAAAAGTAAACCAACCTCGTGGACTGCTACGAAAAACACCATCAGATTTTAAAGTAGCACGATCTAATTCAAAAATTTCACCCAATTGAGCGCGTCTCGCATATTTTTTCACAGTAGCGGGATCGCTGTAACTGACTCCGTTAAGTTCACCACCATAGAACTCAACAGTTACACCTACTTGTTCAACACTATACTTCGATTCTGCCCTTCTAAAAGGAACGTCAGCTCTAACAATTCCGTCTCCATCTACCAAAACAACGGGAAATGTTTCAAAAAAGGTAGGCATACGACGGACAAAAAGTTCACGTCCTTCTTTATCTCTAAAGACGGGGTGTCCTAACCATCCAACAGCTATTCCATCCCCACTGTCCATGGATCCTGCTCTGAATAATCCCCCTTTTGCCGGATTATTGCCGATGTAATCATAAAACGCTAATTTTTCCGGAATTTTTGACCAAGCTTCTGTTAAACTTTTATTTTCGGCTAGGTCAGCACTGACTCTTCGATATATTTCTTGCTGGAAGTATCCCTGATCCCATTGATAACGAGTAGGACCAAATAATTCGATTGGGGTAGTTGCAGAACCATACCACATAGTTCCCGCAACAACAAAAGCAGCAAAAAAGACAGCAGCGATACTACTGGAAAGGACAGTTTCAATATTACCCATACGTAATCCTTTGTATAGACGTTGGGGCGGACGGACACTCAGATGGAATAGGCCCGCTAATATGCCCAAAGTGCCTGCTGCAATATGATGAGAGGCGATTCCTCCCGGAACAAAAGGATCAAAACCTTCCACGCCCCATGCTGGGTTTACCGATTGTACTTTTCCAGTTAATCCATAAGGATCGGACACCCATATGCCAGGACCATACAAACCTGTTACATGAAATACGCCAAAACCAAAGCACGCCACCCCTGAAAGAAATAAATGAATTCCAAAGATCTTGGGCAAATCCAAAGAAGGCTTGCCTGTACGTTCATCCGAAAATATTTCTAGATCCCAATATACCCAATGCCAAATAGCTGCCAAGAAGCACAACCCCGAAAACATAATATGTGCCCCGGCCACTCCTTCGTAACTCCAAATACCTGGATTTGTTACAGTTCCACCTGTAATACTCCAACCGCCCCATGAATTAGTTATTCCTAAACGTGTCATGAAGGGTATAACAAACATACCTTGTCTCCACATTGGATCAAGAACGGGATCAGAAGGATCAAAAACTGCTAATTCATATAACGCCATTGAACCGGCCCAACCAGCAACCAGAGCCGTATGCATTATATGGACAGCAAGCAACCGACCAGGATCATTCAATACGACGGTATGAACACGATACCAAGGCAAACCCATGGAAATACCCCTTTATGAAAGAAAAATAGATACTATGTAACTTTATTGCATTGGAAATAATGATGCTAGGGACCCCCCCTTTCAATAAATTCTCGTGAAGTAAGGATTACTATTTGTTCTATTGCTAATAATGGAACAATTCTGTTTATAGGAACAAAGAGAAGCAGATCTATTCTATACCCGATAAGTATCAATACGCAATGGGTGGTTAAACCATTTTGTATGAGCAAATGGATCCCTACTTGTTCATCATTCGACGGGTATATTTATAAGAATTTGTCTTGAGTCATTCTGACTTCCTTTATCAAAGAGCTTCTCCAATCTATAGATCAAATTTGATATGGTAAACTAAATAAAGACCACTATTATGAAGACAATAAACTACCCCCACTATTACGTTTTCACATCAAAGTAAAATAGATTACTTCATTTTTTTCATTTAATGCCTATTGGTGTTCCAAAAGTACCTTTTCGAAGTCCTGGAGAGGAAGATGCATCTTGGGTTGACATATAGTGTGACTTGTCAGATATATTGGGTCATACGGGATTTCCCCGTTCTCTCCCCCGATCGAGATATCCTCTGATTCGCCCAAGAAATATTTTGGAGCGTGAAGTGAAATTCGATCTATTTTAGGGGAATCCAGATTAATATTATCAATTAGAATAATTTATGGTTGACTTGGTTGGACCAATCAAATTATCCAGGCTCCGTTTATAAAAAAGTACTTTAGTAATATATCAACGATTGCTGTGTCTATTTCGAATTCTAAATTTTGTATTACTAGTTTTTCTATTTGACTAGGTTATTGATTGATACCTCATTAGAAATTCTCTTTTTTCCTATACGAAAAAATACGAATAATCCCTGTTAATTAATTAAGGAAAATAGGCTGAATGTGTCGAAAATTTGGCCGAAGACATGAAATTGATTCAACAAAAATTTGTAGCAAAAAGAAATGGTAGTAGGTCCATTTGTCCTATATGTGCAAATCACAATCGGAACTATCTTTACCTGGAGTAGAGGCATAAACCTAAAAGAATTCAAGAGGCCCATTCAGGAACAAGAAAATAACATCGTGATTGCGGGCGGATCTCGATGAAACAATACATCAATTGAGGAGTTAATTCAACAAGGTTAATGAATTTTTCTATTTTTATATATTAGAATATTAGAGGGAAATTCTAGTGAAAGGGTTACAAACTTTTCTTTCTTACAACAAACACTAGAAGAAAAAGCTCCTTCGTTAGAACGATTTTGCTTTTAAAAAAAGAGCAGGAGCCGAAATCTATACATTGAGTCTTTTTTGCACAATTCTTTTGACCCGTATGCATTAAAAGGTGCATGTACGGTTCCTAAGGGATACAGTTTTATCCTAATCAACCGACTTTATCGAGAAAGATTACTTTTTTTAGGCCAAGAGGTTGATAACGAACTCTCCAATCAACTTATTGGTCTTATGGTATATCTCACTATAGAAGATCGTAACAGAGAGCTTTATGTATTTATAAACTCCCCCGGTGGATGGGTAATACCCGGAATCGCCGTTTATGATACCATGCAATTTGTGCCACCAGATGTACATACAATATGCATGGGATTAGCCGCTTCAATGGGATCTTTTGTCCTGGTCGGGGGAGAAATTACCAAACGTCTAGCATTCCCTCACGCTTGGCGCCAATGAGTTTTTTATTTGAGATAAAAAAAGAAGTCTATGCCTTCGCCATATGAAATTCAGAATCTTGAGTAATAATAGCATGGCACTTCCAATTCGATATGATAATTTTTTCTCAAACCATTAAATTATGTATCGAAAGAGCAGTCTGAAATACTCAGTATTTCCGATTTGATTTATTTTGATCTATCGGAATCTCAGTGTCACAAACCTTTTTCACACCGAAAAGCTCTGCATAAATTTATGTTATGAAATAGTTTTCCGTATTTTATTTGAGCGCATCAAAAAGAAACTTTGGGATTGCTGAATCACAGACGGAATAAATATATAAAGCAACGGAACCATCATAGTATTTTGAACTCCTCCAATAAAGAAGGGTGGTAATTGGACCTATTTTCGATCTGGGTATGAGAAATCCTATTTTATCTTTGATAGGAAATTCCATTCGTGAGCCGTATGCAATATGTAAAAAATGCCTGTACGGTTCTATTTTTTCTTGTTAGTCTCTTTCTCTTTACTCCATTCTGCAAAACCCTTTTGTATATTATATCATCAGGGTAATGATCCATCAACCTGCGAGTTCTTTTTATGAGTCCCAAACAGGAGAATTTGTCCTGGAAGCGGAAGAACTACTGAACCTGCGCGAAATTATCACAATGGTTTATGTCCAAAGAACAGGTAAATCTTTTTGGGTTATATCCGAAGACATGGAACGGGATGTTTTTATGTCAGCAACAGAAGCCCAAGCTCACGGAATTGTGGATCTTGTAGCAGTTGAATGAAAATATCAAGGATTTCACAACCACGATTTGATTGATATTTTACTTATCGTCTTACCCAATTCTTTAATAGTCTATTAAATCGAAAAACTTCATAAGCATCCGGTTAAGAGCGATCTAAACCAGCTCAGTCTGTATACGATTCAGCATGCCAACTATTAAACAACTTATTAGAAACACAAGACAGCCAATACGAAATGTCACAAAATCCCCCGCTCTTAGGGGATGTCCTCAGCGCCGGGGAACATGTACTAGGGTGTATGTGCGACTCGTTCAGATCAGGGGCTGGAACAAAAGAAAGGAACCAATAACAACCAGTAGTAATCCGTCTGACTGATCAGTACCAATAACTAAATAGAATAAAAACGCAAATGGAATTTTTCCGTTCACTGGCTAAAATATCTTCTATCCCCCTATTTATTGTGTATGAAATTTATGGTTTCCGTTGGTGCAAATCCAATAAGCTGAGAAGCAATTCCCCATTGATAACAAAAGGGTTATTCATTAAGCGGGGGAAATCCTATTTAGCAGAAGAAATTTTAGACTTCCAAGAACGGCCTAACAGGATCAGCTACCCAGCTAACCTTCAGAATTAAATACCGTTACTGTATAGGTGGATCTCATTGTAAAAGACCTATTACTGGATAATTCGTGGGTAGAGCCGCATAACGGTGTGAACTGTACAAGTTACCAAAAAATAAGATTCATTAAATGAAGGAAAAGGCTCCGGTGTATAGAGAGGACCTCACCGTTTAAGAAGTAACCATAGAAACGATGGAACCACTCTATTATTTATTCTATATATATCTATTTTACTATGTTATTGATACTAGATATCAAGCAATTTCTTATTTTTAGACAGTTCACTTCGAAAAAAGAAAAAAATTGTGGTTGGGAAGGTTATAGTAGCAAAAGTCATTGGAATTTTTATTTTATATATCCGAAGAATCCGTTTTGTTATAAAAAAATCAGTAAGGGGAAAAGGAATAACTGACAGACAGAAACTCAATTAGTTATTCCTCAAAGTTTCATTTATTCAATGACTAGAATTAGACGAGGATATATAGCTCGGAGACGTAGAAACAAAATTCGTTTATTTGCATCAAGTTTTCGGGGGGCTCATTCAAGACTTACTCGAACTATTACTCAACAGAAAATACGAGCTTTAATTTCGGCTCATCGCGATCGAGATAAGAAAAAGAGAGATTTTCGTCGTTTGTGGATTACTCGGATAAATGCAGTAATTCGCAATAAAGGAGTATCTTATAGTTATAGTAGACTAATAAATGATCTGTACAAAAGTCAATTGCTTTTAAATCGTAAAATACTTGCACAACTAGCTATATTAAATAGGAATTGTCTTTATATGATTTCAAATGAAATATTGGATCCATTGGAGTAATTTGAATGGAATTCCCCGGAGAATCAACTCCGGGAAGGTAGAGTATAAAATAGGATAAGATTAAGATAAAGTTGTCAAAATGAACAAAAGAGTTTAATAAAAAATGATTTATTCGGCCCCGCGGCTTTTTTTATTATGACACACGAATCAAATCTAGATTATCCTATTTTTCGAACACAACACCAACCTAAGTTCAGTTCGAATTGCAATTTTTATTCGATTAAAAAAAACTAAACCTATTTATTTCTAGTTCTAAGGCCTATTGTTTGAGCAGTCGACTCAGTTCTTTCAAACTGTTTCTCGTTATTAAGAAAAGGTAACAAAGATAAAATACGAGCTTGTTTTATAGCAGTAGTAATTAATCGTTGTTGTTTCAAGGTCAATTTATTTACGCGTCTTGACAATATTTTTCCTTGTTCACTAATAAATCGACTAATTAAACTCATGTTTCTATAATCAATTCGATCCCCCGATTGGATCGGGGGCAAACGTCTACGAAAAGATCGCTTCGATTTAAGAAAGGGTCGTTTGGATTTATCCATGGTTTGTTTATTCCTTTTCCAGAAATCCTATTTCGGTCGGATTTAAAATAAATTCTAATTCAAAAATAGGATTGGGGTTGTTTATAGATGGGTTTATTTAGATTCGAATCTATATTTAGATATTATAATATATTATAATATGTCATTTTGACTGTTCCGTTTATTTTTTTATCTCCCCATGAGTCGTATGTTTGGAACAACAGGGGCAGAATTTTCTCAATTCCAATCGACTAGGCGTATTGTGTCGATTCTTTTGTGTAATATATCTGGAAATACCCCTTGAGTCTGTATTAACACTGTTTCGAACACAACTGATACATTCCAAAATAATAGTTACTCGTACATCTTTACTCTTGGCCATGAAACTCCTTTGGGTTTTTGATTCAGTCAACTCTTCTATATTTTTATCTAAAGAAAAAAAAAAGAACGAAACCAAATTAGAAAAGATTTCGTTGCAATCAATAGATAGTAATTAATAAGTAATACAATTAACTATATTTCTAATCTAATTGTAGTAAATTTTGTTAAGGACCTTGTATGATACACTTGCCCTAGACTGACATTTCCTTTTCGTTTTTCACTCTATTAATTTGATTAAAACTGTAAACCTATTTTAGTTTCGATTGAATCGACTTTTATTCTTTCTCTTTCATCCTTTCTTGGAATTCAAAAAAGGAAAAAAGAGAAAAACGGGGGTGAGATGTAATTTCGGATATGGAATTGTATCTCTAATCTTATTAAAACCCCCCCATGTCAATAACTAGAATGAAAAAAAAGGAAATGTCAGCGCATCTGGGAAGAAACGATTGATCTCTATCAATAGACCTGCTAAAGAGCCGAACCATATAGTACTTAGTACTGGTGCCACAGATAAATATGTTTTTAGATCTCGCATTAAAAATCCTCCTTCTTTATTGTAATACATTACATAAGGCTAATACATATATGATCAGATACATAGCTAGTTGCAGTTAAGGATTAAGGGCCACTTGTATTTGTACACGGAATCCCTAATGGATAACAATTCCGTATAAAAAATTTGCCCTTTCGTAACAAAAAGCCCCTTTGTTGAGCATTTGAAAAAAATGAAGTTTCTTTGTTTATTATATATGGTATATCATATGAGACCAAAAAGCAGAAAGGGTAAGATAAATGAATATATTAATGAAAAAAGGATCTGGAAAACAAGGCAGGAATTCTCTACAATGACACTGTAGACCAATTGAAAGGGATGTAGCGCAGCTTGGTAGCGCGTTTGTTTTGGGTACAAAATGTCACAGGTTCAAATCCTGTCATCCCTACCTATGACTTCTCCTCTGATACAGTAACAAGGGATCAATTGAGACCGATTAAGATTAAAGTGGACATACATAATCTTTCATTTTTTCATACTATAAATGAAAGATTATGTATGTAAGATGTATTAGGGTTAAAAAAACGAAATCTTATTAAGAAAGCGCTCTTAGTTCAGTTCGGTAGAACGTGGGTCTCCAAAACCCAATGTCGTAGGTTCAAGTCCTACAGAGCGTGATTCCGTTTTTGTTAGGTTAAATTAATTACGCTCAAAAAGTTTTACTAACGCATGCAGCTATCTCAATTTGATATCCTGTGAATTAAAGAAAATGGGTGGGTCACGAGACAAGAAGTAGTAATTAATCAAAAGTCCAACTGATCACCGCGTTTGTATTGTAAAAATGCCGTTACGAATAATCCAGCTAAAGTAATAGGAATTAAACCCAAGACAATTCCAAAAAGAAAAACTTCAATCATTTTTTTTATTTGATTTGAAAGGAAAGGTAAAAAAAGAGGTAATATCTATCTCTAAATATTAATAGGAATTTCCCGTGAATCTCAACGACTACTAATCGGCAATTGATATGTTAAGAAACTATATAATACATAGAATCCTACAGAAAGAGTTTCTTTTTGAATTCTTCAGTCAATTAATTTCAAATAAGTCGTATCTTGCTCAGCCCAATAAAAAGGCCTGAGGTTATAGTTAAAGCTGCTAGTAAAAACCCGAAATAACCTGTTATAGTAAGCATAACTAAATAAAATCAAATATTTTTTTTATACATATGGCATATGGATAGAAAGCATGTACCTAAATTTACCTTTTTGATTGAAGTTTTTTGAGTCATCAATCATTAACACTAACATAGAATAATAAATTGATTCATGATCTGTTACATCTACTCATGCTTATCCCGCGATTTCGATTCAAGAGATTCATTGGTTAATTCATGAGTCAACAAATTAGAAAAGGGTTTTTATTAAGCTAACACTCTTTTTTTACTCATTAGATGAAAAAATGTGCCCACCTAGATAATATCTTGAATGAGAAAAAGTATTGCACAAGCAGATTATTCGAAAAGATAAACTCTTTTTGGATTCCCACTCGATTCTAAGACTATTAATTGCAATTCTATTCTTATTTATCCATTTTTTATTTTTCTATTTATTATTATTTCTCTATTTATTATTATCTCTCTATTTATATATTATAAAGTAAAGTTCCAGACTTGTAGTTAGGTCAAGACAGAATCTTTTAGATCTAAAGATCTAATACAAAAACGTGCGGCTGAAAAATATTGATTATTACATGATTATTACAATTTTTGTAATCAAAGAATATCTCCTAGTGGGACTTTTACTAGATAACTAATTTTTTTCTAAAAAAAAATTCAAAAAGGATCGTCTACAATAACGAAAAGGAAATAAACAGAGTTTACATCTAATTGCATTATGGGAATATGATAATCTCCTTCATAAATTCTTCGACATTCACTCGTCGAATTTACGTACTTCTGGTTTGGTTTGTAATGGACAGAACTCATATACTCGAGCAAGGAGTTTTCTATTCAATAGTGTCTGGGTCTACATCAATAAACAACAAAAAAGTAAGAAAAAATTATATAGCACTTTATTTTGATACTGATTCAAAACGCATTGCTGTGTCAGAAGAAGGATAGCTATACTGATTCGGTATACTCTAAAAGCACCCTCGGTACAATATTGACGATCTCACAAGGATTCAGTTTCAGTGAATTGCCATTTACTGATCTCATCTTCTACG